GCTAGCGTAGCTTAATACAAAGCATAACACTGAAGATGTTAAGATGGGTCCTAAGAAACTCCGCATGCATAAAGGCATGGTCCTGACCTTATTATCAGCTCTTACCCGACTTACACATGCAAGTCTCCGCAATCCCGTGAGTATGCCCTCAATCCCCTGCCCGGGGACGAGGAGCGGGCATCAGGCACAAATTTTAGCCCAAGACGCCTGGCCAAGCCACACCCCCAAGGGAATTCAGCAGTGATAAACATTAAGCCATGAGTGAAAGCTTGACTCAGTCAGGGTTAAAAGGGCCGGTAAAACTCGTGCCAGCCACCGCGGTTAAACGAGAGGCCCTAGTTGATAACACCACGGCGTAAAGGGTGGTTAAGGAGAGCAAGATAATTTTTAAAGCCAAATGGCCCTTTGGCCGTCATACGCTTCTAGGTGTCCGAAGCCCGATCATACGAAAGTAGCTTTAATAAAGCCCATCTGACCCCACGAAAGCTGAGAAACAAACTGGGATTAGATACCCCACTATGCTCAGCTATAAACCTAGACATCAAACTACAATTAGATGTCCGCCCGGGTACTACGAGCATCAGCTTGAAACCCAAAGGACCTGACGGTGCCTCAGACCCCCCTAGAGGAGCCTGTTCTAGAACCGATAACCCCCGTTAAACCTCACCACTTCTAGCCATCCCAGCCTATATACCGCCGTCGTCAGCTTACCCTGTGAAGGCAATAAAAGTAAGCAAAATGGGCACAACCCAGAACGTCAGGTCGAGGTGTAGCGTACGAAGTGGGAAGAAATGGGCTACATTTTCTATCACAGAACACTACGAACATGTAACATGAAATAGTGCTTGAAGGAGGATTTAGTAGTAAAAAGGAAGCAGAGTGTCCTTTTGAACCCGGCTCTGAGGCGCGTACACACCGCCCGTCACTCTCCCCTGTCAAAACGCAACAAAGATACTTAACACTAAAGCACTGACAAGGGGAGGCAAGTCGTAACATGGTAAGTGTACCGGAAGGTGCACTTGGATTAAACCCAGGGCGTGGCTGAGTCAGTTAAGCATCTCACTTACACCGAGAAGACATCCATGCAAATTGGATCACCCTGAGCCAAACAGCTAGCTTAACCACTAATATAACCCAACAATGTTAATAACAAAACATGACCTAACACCATAAACTAAACCATTTTTTTACCTGAGTATGGGAGACAGAAAAGGTTCAACCCAAAGCAATAGAGAAAGTACCGCAAGGGAAAGCTGAAAGAGAAATGAAACAACCCATATAAGCACTAAAAAACAAAGACTAAACCTTGTACCTTTTGCATCATGATTTAGCCAGCACCCTCAAGCAAAGAGACCTTTAGTTTGAAACCCCGAAACCAGATGAGCTACCCCGAGACAGCCTATTTAAACTTAGGGCTAACCCGTCTCTGTGGCAAAAGAGTGGGAAGAGCTCCGGGTAGAAGTGACAGACCTACCGAATCTGGTGATAGCTGGTTGCCTGAGAAATGGATAGAAGTTCAGCCTCGTACACCCCGAATCAAAAATACAACATTAAGACAGCAAGGGAAACATACGAGAGTTAGTTAAAGGGGGTACAGCCCCTTTAACAAAGGATACAACCTTCACAGGAGGATAAAGATCATAATATATAAAATATACTGTTTTAGTGGGCCTAAAAGCAGCCATCTAAATAGAAAGCGTTAAAGCTCAGACAGAAAAAAATTTATTATTCTGATAAAAAATCTTATTCCCCTAACAATATCAGGCTAACCCATGCCCACATGGAAGAGATTATGCTAAAATGAGTAACAAGAAGACCTGCTCTTCTCCAAGCACAAGTGTAAACCAGATCGGACAAGCCACTGGAAATTAACGAACCCAACCCAAGAGAGTAATGTGAACAACAGAAAAACCAAGAAAAACCCACAACCAAGCAATCGTTAACCTCACACTGGAGTGCCATTCTATAAAGGAAAGACTAAAAGAAAGGGAAGGAACTCGGCAAACACAAGCCTCGCCTGTTTACCAAAAACATCGCCTCCTGCGACTAAACTGAGTATAGGAGGTCCAGCCTGCCCAGTGACTACGGGTTCAACGGCCGCGGTATTTTGACCGTGCAAAGGTAGCGCAATCACTTGTCTTTTAAATAGAGACCTGTATGAATGGCTAAACGAGGGCTTAACTGTCTCCCCCTTCAAGTCAGTGAAATTGATTTATCCGTGCAGAAGCGGGTATAACTATACAAGACGAGAAGACCCTTTGGAGCTTAAGGTACAAAGTTTAACCACGTCAAGCAACTTAACAAAAAGCAGAAACTTACTGGAAATGAAATTTTACCTTCGGTTGGGGCGACCGCGGAAGAAAAATAAGCTTCCGAGTGGAATGGGCCGAACCCCTAAAACTAAGAGAAACATCTCTAAGCCACAGAACATCTGACCAAAAATGATCCGGTTAATAGAACCGATCAACGAACCAAGTTACCCTAGGGATAACAGCGCAATCCTCTCCCAGAGTCCATATCGACGAGGGGGTTTACGACCTCGATGTTGGATCAGGACATCCTAATGGTGCAGCCGCTATTAAGGGTTCGTTTGTTCAACGATTAAAGTCCTACGTGATCTGAGTTCAGACCGGAGTAATCCAGGTCAGTTTCTATCTGTAACGCTACTTTTCCTAGTACGAAAGGATCGGAAAAGAGGGGCCCATACTTATAGCACGCCCCACCCCTAATTAATGAAAACAAATAAATTAAATAAAGGGAGGGCCAAACCCCAACCGCCCGAAATAAGGACATACTGGGGTGGCAGAGCATGGTAAATTGCGAAAGGCCTAAGCCCTTTATACCAGAGGTTCAAATCCTCTCCCCAGTTCATGCTAAACACTCTAATAAATCACTTAATTAACCCCCTAGCCTATATTGTGCCCGTCCTATTAGCAGTGGCCTTCCTAACTCTAATCGAGCGTAAAGTATTAGGATATATGCAGTTACGAAAAGGACCAAATGTAGTTGGACCCTACGGACTTCTACAGCCCATCGCCGATGGAGTAAAATTATTTATTAAAGAACCGGTCCGCCCCTCTACATCCTCCCCATTCCTGTTCCTAGCCACCCCCATTCTTGCACTAACCCTGGCCATAACACTATGAGCTCCTATACCCATGCCCTATCCAGTAATTGACCTCAACCTGGGGGTCCTATTTATCCTGGCCTTATCAAGCCTCGCAGTTTATTCCATTCTAGGGTCCGGGTGAGCATCAAACTCAAAGTATGCATTAATTGGGGCCTTACGGGCCGTGGCTCAAACAATTTCCTACGAAGTAAGTCTCGGACTAATTCTTCTATCAGTCATTATCTTCTCAGGGGGTTATACCCTGCAAACATTCAGCACGGCCCAAGAAAGCATCTGATTATTGGCCCCTGCCTGACCACTGGCCGCAATATGATATATCTCGACCCTAGCAGAAACAAACCGAGCACCATTTGATCTAACAGAAGGAGAGTCAGAGCTGGTCTCAGGCTTCAACGTAGAATATGCAGGAGGACCCTTCACCCTCTTCTTCCTGGCCGAATACGCAAACATTTTATTAATGAACACCTTATCGGCCGTACTATTCTTAGGAGCATCACACATCCACCACATTCCAGAACTAACGACAATTAGCCTCATAACCAAAGCCGCACTACTGTCTATCGTATTCCTATGAGTACGAGCCTCATACCCACGATTCCGGTACGACCAACTAATGCACCTTGTATGAAAAAACTTCCTTCCCCTAACACTAGCCCTAGTACTATGACACATTGCCCTACCAATCGCACTAGCAGGCCTCCCCCCACAACTATAATTCAGGAACTGTGCCCGAATGCCTAGGGACCACTTTGATAGAGTGGCCTATAGGGGCTAAAATCCCCTCAGTTCTTAGAAAGAAGGGGATCGAACCCATGCCCAAGAGATCAAAACTCTTAGTGCTTCCTCTACACCACTTTCTATGATGGGGTCAGCTAATAAAGCTTTCGGGCCCATACCCCGAACATGACGGTTAAAGTCCCTCCTCCATCAATGAACCCCTACGTACTCGCAATCCTACTGTCCAGCCTAGGATTAGGAACCACCTTAACCTTTGCTAGCTCCCATTGACTACTAGCCTGAATAGGACTGGAAATTAATACCCTGGCAATTATTCCTCTAATAGCACAACATCACCACCCCCGCGCAGTAGAGGCCACTACAAAATACTTCCTAACCCAAGCCACCGCAGCCGCAATAATCATATTTGCAAGCACAACAAACGCCTGAATTACAGGAGAATGAGACATAAACAACATATCAAACCCCCTTGCTAGCACAATAATTATTACTGCCCTAGCGCTCAAAATTGGACTAGCACCAATACACTTCTGAATACCAGAAGTCCTACAAGGATTAGACCTTCTAACAGGCCTAATTTTATCGACATGACAAAAACTTGCCCCATTCGCCCTTATTGTCCAAACAGCCCAAGCCGTAGACCCCGCACTATTAACTGCTCTAAGTATTATATCCACCTTAGTCGGAGGATGAGGAGGTTTAAACCAAACCCAACTACGAAAAATTTTGGCCTATTCCTCAATCGCACACATAGGCTGAATAATCATTATTCTTCAATACGCCCCACAACTCACCCTTATAGCCCTAGGGACATACATTTTTATGACATCCGCAGCATTCCTTACCCTAAAAACATCATCCGCCACAAAAATCAGCACTCTTTCAATAGTCTGATCAAAAGCCCCAATCCTGACAACAACCACCGCCCTAGTACTACTATCTTTAGGGGGCTTACCCCCACTAACGGGATTTATGCCAAAATGACTAATCCTGCAAGAATTAGCAAAACAAAATCTTCCAATTACCGCTACAATTATGGCCCTAGCCGCCCTACTTAGCCTTTACTTCTACCTACGCCTCTGTTACGCAATAACACTAACAATCTCCCCCAATACAATCAACTCAATCACCCCCTGACGGACCCAAACAACCCAGTCCTCCCTCCCACTTACCCTATCCACTACAATTGCCTTAGGGCTTCTACCAATAACCCCAGCTATTCTAATACTAGCCACCTAGGGACTTAGGATAACATTAGACCAAGAGCCTTCAAAGCTCTAAGTAGAAGTGAAAATCTTCTAGTCCCTGATAAGACCTACAAGAGTTTATCTTGCATTTTCTGATTGCAAATCAAATGTTTTTGTTAAACTAAGGCCTTACTAGATGGGAAGGCCTCGATCCTACAAACTCTTAGTTAACAGCTAAGCGCTCAAGCCAGCGAGCATCCATCTACTTTTCCCGCCTATCGCCTAGTAAGGCGGGAAAAGCCCCGGCAGACTACTAATCTACGTCTCTGGATTTGCAATCCAACATGTTTCTTCACCACGGGGCTGTGATAAGGAGAGGACTTAAACCTCTGTCTTCGGGGCTACAACCCGCCGCCTAAGCACTCGGCTACCCTACCTGTGGCAATTACGCGCTGATTCTTTTCTACGAACCACAAAGACATTGGTACCCTTTATCTTGTATTTGGTGCCTGAGCCGGAATAGTGGGAACCGCTCTAAGCCTTCTCATTCGAGCCGAACTAAGCCAACCTGGGTCCCTTCTGGGCGACGATCAAATTTATAATGTTATTGTCACTGCCCATGCCTTCGTAATAATTTTCTTTATAGTAATACCAATTCTAATCGGAGGGTTTGGAAATTGACTCGTGCCGCTAATAATCGGAGCACCCGATATAGCGTTCCCACGAATAAATAACATGAGTTTCTGACTTCTGCCTCCCTCTTTCCTTCTATTATTAGCCTCCTCTGGTGTCGAAGCCGGAGCCGGGACAGGATGGACAGTTTACCCGCCACTCGCAGGCAATCTTGCCCATGCGGGAGCATCCGTAGACCTAACAATTTTCTCACTCCATCTGGCAGGTGTGTCGTCAATTTTAGGTGCAATTAACTTCATCACCACAACTATTAATATGAAACCACCAGCCATCTCTCAATACCAAACACCCTTGTTTGTCTGAGCTGTGCTTGTAACAGCCGTGCTTCTTCTTCTATCCCTGCCGGTCCTAGCCGCTGGAATTACTATGCTTCTCACAGACCGAAATCTAAATACCACATTCTTTGACCCGGCCGGGGGAGGGGATCCAATCCTATATCAACATCTGTTCTGATTCTTCGGTCACCCAGAAGTTTACATTCTCATTTTACCTGGATTTGGAATCATTTCACACGTTGTAGCCTACTATGCGGGCAAAAAAGAACCATTCGGCTACATAGGAATGGTTTGAGCCATGATGGCTATTGGCCTGCTAGGATTCATTGTATGAGCCCACCACATATTCACTGTCGGAATAGACGTAGACACTCGTGCATACTTTACATCCGCAACAATAATTATTGCCATCCCAACAGGCGTAAAAGTATTTAGCTGGCTAGCTACACTCCACGGAGGCTCTATTAAATGAGAAACACCTATATTATGGGCCCTTGGGTTTATTTTCCTCTTCACAGTGGGCGGATTAACAGGAATTGTTCTAGCCAATTCATCACTCGACATCGTCCTCCACGACACATATTACGTAGTCGCGCATTTCCATTATGTATTATCAATAGGTGCCGTATTTGCCATTATGGCAGCCTTTGTTCACTGATTCCCCCTATTTACAGGGTATACTCTAAATGACACCTGAACAAAAATCCATTTCGGAGTAATATTCATTGGTGTCAACCTCACATTCTTCCCGCAACACTTCCTAGGCCTAGCAGGAATGCCACGGCGATACTCTGATTATCCAGACGCCTACGCCCTGTGAAACACAGTGTCATCCATCGGATCACTCATCTCCCTAGTAGCAGTAATTATATTCCTATTTATTCTATGAGAAGCCTTCGCCGCTAAACGAGAAGTATCCTCAGTAGAATTAACTATAACAAATGTAGAATGGCTTCACGGCTGCCCTCCACCATATCATACATTTGAAGAGCCCGCATTCGTCCAAGTTCAATCAAACTAACGAGAAAGGAAGGAATTGAACCCCCGTATACTGGTTTCAAGCCAGTCACATAACCACTCTGTCACTTTCTTCTAAGACATTAGTAAAATACACAAATTACATCACCTTGTCGAGGTGAAATTGCAGGTTAAATTCCTGTATGTCTTAAGCTCAAAGCTTAATGGCACATCCCACGCAACTAGGATTCCAAGACGCGGCATCACCCGTTATAGAAGAACTTCTTCACTTCCATGACCACGCCCTAATAATCGTATTCTTAATTAGTACTCTAGTACTTTATATTATTATTGCAATGGTTTCAACCAAACTTACCAACAAATACATCCTAGACTCTCAAGAAATCGAAATCGTATGAACTATTTTGCCAGCTGTTATTCTAATTTTGATTGCTCTGCCATCCCTTCGAATTTTATACCTTATAGACGAAATCAACGACCCCCACCTAACAATTAAAGCCATAGGACATCAGTGATACTGAAGCTATGAGTACACAGACTACGAAGATTTGGGCTTCGACTCCTACATGATCCCAACCCAGGACCTTACACCTGGCCAATTCCGACTCCTAGAAACAGACCACCGAATAGTAGTCCCCATAGAATCACCAGTTCGTGTCCTAGTGTCTGCCGAAGATGTTTTACACTCCTGAGCCGTTCCATCTCTGGGCGTAAAGATAGACGCAGTACCAGGCCGACTAAATCAAACTGCCTTCATTGCCTCACGCCCAGGTGTATTTTACGGACAGTGTTCTGAAATCTGCGGGGCAAACCACAGCTTTATACCCATTGTAGTAGAAGCAGTCCCACTAGAACACTTCGAGAGCTGATCCTCATTAATACTAGAAGACGCCTCACTAGAAAGCTAATTATCGGACAAAGCGTTGGCCTTTTAAGCCAAAGTTTGGTGCCTACCGACCACCTCTAGTGAAATGCCCCAATTAAACCCCAACCCCTGATTTGCAATTCTAGTATTCTCATGAATCGTCTTTCTCACCATCATCCCAACTAAAATCTTAAATCACACCTCACCAAACGAACCAACCCCAATAAGTGAAGAAAAACACAAAACAGAGCCCTGAGACTGACCATGATAGTAAGCTTTTTTGATCAATTCGCAAGCCCATCCTTCCTAGGAATTCCACTTATTGCTATTGCAATCGCACTACCATGACTTCTTTTCCCAACTCCGCCGTCCCGATGAATCAACAACCGACTTATTACTCTTCAAACATGGTTCATTAATCGATTTACCAACCAATTAATAATGCCCTTAAATGTAGGAGGACATAAATGGGCACTTCTGTTGGCCTCACTAATAGTATTCCTTATTACCATTAATATATTAGGTCTTCTCCCATATACTTTCACACCTACAACACAGTTGTCACTAAACATAGGATTTGCTGTACCGTTATGACTCGCCACCGTAATTATTGGGATGCGAAACCAACCAACAGTTGCCCTCGGACACCTTCTGCCAGAAGGGACGCCCATTCCCCTAATCCCTGTATTAATTATTATCGAAACAATTAGTCTATTTATTCGACCATTAGCCCTGGGCGTTCGACTTACAGCCAACTTAACCGCGGGCCATTTATTAATCCAACTCATCGCCACAGCTGTATTTGTCCTACTACCGATAATGCCTACAGTGGCCATCTTAACCGCCACCGTTCTCTTCCTCCTAACACTTCTAGAAGTCGCAGTAGCAATAATTCAAGCTTATGTATTCGTACTACTTCTAAGCCTCTACCTGCAAGAAAACGTCTAATGGCCCACCAAGCACATGCATATCATATGGTTGATCCAAGCCCATGACCACTAACCGGAGCCGTCGGTGCTCTATTAATAACATCCGGCCTAGCAATCTGGTTCCACTTCCACTCAACAACACTTATAACCCTTGGAGTAGTTCTTCTACTCCTTACAATATTCCAATGATGACGCGATATTATTCGAGAAGGAACATTCCAAGGTCACCACACACCCCCAGTACAAAAAGGACTACGTTATGGAATAATTCTGTTTATTACTTCAGAGGTGTTCTTTTTCCTAGGGTTTTTCTGAGCCTTCTACCACTCAAGTCTAGCACCAACGCCAGAATTAGGAGGATGTTGGCCCCCAACAGGAATCATTACATTAGACCCCTTCGAAGTTCCCCTCCTTAACACAGCTGTGCTATTAGCATCCGGGGTGACAGTCACATGAGCTCATCATAGTATCATAGAGGGCGAACGAAAACAAGCCATCCAATCTCTCGCACTTACAATCCTGCTAGGACTTTATTTCACAGCCCTTCAAGCCATGGAATACTACGAAGCACCCTTTACAATCGCAGACGGAGTATACGGCTCTACATTCTTTGTGGCCACAGGGTTCCACGGATTACACGTCATTATCGGATCATCATTCCTAGCCGTCTGTCTCCTCCGCCAAATCCAGTACCACTTCACATCAGAACATCACTTCGGCTTCGAAGCCGCCGCTTGATATTGACACTTTGTTGACGTAGTATGACTATTCCTCTACGTATCCATCTATTGATGAGGCTCATAATCTTTCTAGTATTAAAGTTAGTACAAGTGACTTCCAATCATTTAGTCTTGGTTAAACCCCAGGGAAAGATAATGAACCTAATCATAACCATCCTCACCATCACAGTAGCCCTATCCTCAGTCCTAGCAGTCGTATCCTTCTGACTACCACAAATAAATCCGGACGCAGAAAAACTGTCTCCTTATGAGTGCGGATTTGACCCACTCGGATCCGCCCGACTACCCTTTTCATTACGATTCTTCCTGGTAGCAATCCTATTCCTCCTATTTGACCTAGAAATTGCCCTCCTTCTCCCCCTGCCCTGAGGAGATCAACTCCACAATCCCACCGGGACATTCTTTTGAGCCACCACAGTCTTAATTTTACTAACCCTGGGGCTAATTTATGAGTGAACCCAAGGTGGCCTAGAATGAGCAGAATAGGGAGTTAGTCCAAAATAAGACCTCTGATTTCGGCTCAGAAAATTATGGTTTAAGTCCATAACCCCCTTATGACACCAGTACACTTTAGCTTTAGTTCAGCATTCATTTTAGGATTAATAGGACTAGCATTCCACCGCACCCACCTACTCTCGGCACTCCTGTGTTTAGAAGGAATAATACTATCCCTATTTATTGCACTAGCCCTATGGGCCTTACAATTCGAATCAACAAGCTTCTCCGCGGCCCCAATACTTCTACTAGCCTTCTCCGCCTGCGAAGCAAGCACGGGCCTTGCGCTCCTAGTAGCAACAGCCCGAACTCACGGAACCGACCGCCTGCAAAACCTTAATCTTCTACAATGTTAAAAGTACTAATCCCCACTGTTATATTATTCCCAACAATTTGATTAACCTCCCCTAAATGACTATGGACGACTACAACCACGCATAGTCTCCTAATTGCCCTTATTAGCCTCACATGATTAAAATGGACATCAGAAACCGGGTGAGCTATATCCAATTCATACCTAGCCACAGACCCACTCTCAACCCCCCTTTTAGTACTAACATGCTGACTTCTTCCATTAATAATTTTAGCTAGTCAAAACCATGTCAATCCCGAGCCCATCAGCCGACAACGTTTGTACATTACCCTTCTCACCTCATTACAAACTTTTCTAATTATAGCATTCGGCGCCACCGAGATTATTATATTTTACATTATGTTCGAGGCCACACTTATCCCAACCCTTATTATTATCACTCGATGAGGAAACCAAACTGAACGCCTCAATGCAGGTACCTATTTCCTATTTTACACCCTAGCAGGGTCCCTCCCCCTACTAGTCGCCCTCCTCCTACTTCAACAATCCACCGGGACCCTGTCCATGTTAGTAATCCAGTACACTCAACCAATACTCCTAAACTCTTGAGGCCACAAAATCTGATGGGCCGGCTGCTTAATCGCATTCCTAGTAAAAATACCATTATATGGAGTACACCTGTGACTGCCAAAAGCACATGTTGAAGCTCCAGTCGCAGGGTCTATAGTACTGGCAGCAGTATTACTAAAACTAGGGGGGTACGGAATAATACGAATGATAATTATGCTAGATCCCCTGTCCAAAGAACTAGTCTACCCATTTATTATTCTGGCACTATGGGGCATTATCATAACCGGGTCAATTTGTCTTCGACAAACAGACCTTAAGTCCCTAATTGCCTACTCATCTGTTAGTCACATGGGACTTGTAGCAGGCGGAATTCTAATCCAAACCCCATGAGGATTCTCAGGAGCTATTATTCTAATAATCGCTCACGGACTGGTGTCTTCAATACTATTCTGTTTAGCCAACACAGCCTATGAACGAACCCACAGCCGAACCATGATCCTCGCCCGAGGATTACAAATAATCTTCCCACTAACAGCAGTGTGATGATTCATCGCTAATCTGGCCAATCTGGCATTACCCCCGCTACCCAACTTAATAGGAGAACTAATAATTATTACAACGCTGTTCAACTGATCACCATGGACCATTGCACTCACAGGGGCAGGAACATTAATTACAGCGGGTTACTCCCTGTACATATTCCTAATATCCCAACGAGGCCCAACACCAAGCCACATCACCAAACTCCCACCATTCCACACTCGAGAGCATTTATTAATAGCCCTTCACCTAATTCCAGTAATCCTTCTTGTTACAAAGCCAGAGCTCATATGAGGCTGATGCTACTAGTAAGTATAGTTTAACCAAAACATTAGATTGTGATTCTAAAGACAGGAGTTAAAATCCCCTTACTCACCAAGGAAGGACAGAAATCAATAAGTACTGCTAATCCTTATGCACCGCGGTTAAAATCCGCGGCTTCCTCACGCTTCTGAAGGATAACAGTTCATCCATTGGTCTTAGGAACCAAAAACTCTTGGTGCAAATCCAAGTGGAAGTTATGAATTCTACAACCCTAATTATATCATCCTCACTTATTCTAGTTCTCGTTATCCTTATATTTCCCCTATTAACAACACTAAGCCCCAAACCACAAAAACCAGAATGAGCAAGTACACATGTTAAAACTGCCGTTAGCACCTCATTCTTCATTAGCCTTCTCCCCCTCATAATTTTCCTAGATCAAGGAATAGAAAGCATCACTACAAACTGACAATGAATAAACACACATATGTTTGACACAAACATCAGCTTTAAATTCGACCATTACTCCCTTATTTTCACCCCTATTGCCCTTTATGTTACCTGATCTATCTTAGAGTTCGCGCTATGATACATACACTCTGATCCAAACATAAACCGATTCTTTAAGTATCTACTCCTATTCCTAGTAGCCATAATCACCCTGGTCACAGCCAACAACATATTCCAGTTATTCATCGGCTGAGAAGGTGTTGGAATTATATCCTTCTTACTAATCGGGTGGTGATATGGACGAGCAGACGCTAACACAGCGGCCCTTCAGGCCGTTATCTACAACCGAGTAGGAGACATCGGACTAATCCTAAGCATAGCATGATTCGCAATAAACCTTAACTCCTGAGAAATCCAACAAATCTTCTTCCTATCAAAAAACTTCGACATGACAATTCCCCTAATCGGATTAATCCTTGCAGCAACAGGAAAATCGGCCCAATTCGGCCTACATCCCTGACTCCCCTCCGCCATGGAGGGCCCTACGCCAGTATCTGCCCTACTCCACTCTAGCACCATGGTCGTTGCGGGAATCTTTCTATTAATTCGCCTCCACCCCCTCATAGAAAATAACAACCTCGCACTAACAATCTGCCTATGCTTAGGGGCACTTACCACCCTATTTACAGCCACCTGCGCCCTAACTCAAAATGATATTAAAAAAATTGTAGCTTTCTCAACATCTAGTCAATTAGGATTAATAATAGTCACGATCGGGCTAAATCAACCACAACTAGCATTCCTCCACATCTGCACACATGCATTCTTTAAAGCTATACTATTCTTATGCTCTGGATCAATCATTCATAGCCTAAACGACGAACAAGACATCCGAAAAATAGGAGGCCTTCACAACCTAATACCTGCCACCTCAACATACCTCACAATCGGCAGCCTCGCACTGACAGGAACCCCATTCCTAGCCGGGTTCTTCTCAAAAGACGCCATTATTGAAGCCCTAAACACCTCCTACCTTAACGCCTGAGCCCTGATCCTTACACTAATCGCCACATCATTCACCGCCGTTTATAGTTTCCGAGTAGTATTTTTCGTAACCATGGGATCCCCCCGATTCCTACCACTCTCCCCCATTAACGAAAATAACCCGCTAGTTATTAACCCCATCAAACGACTTGCCTGAGGAAGTATTATTGCAGGACTTATCATTACATCTAACTTCCTACCCTCAAAAACACCCATTATAACAATACCAACTACCCTAAAACTAGCAGCCCTCATAGTAACCATCACCGGACTTCTAGTGGCCATAGAGCTTACAGCCATAACCAACAAACAAGTCAAAATTACCCCCACAATCCCCGCACACCACTTCTCAAACATATTAGGGTACTTCCCCGCAATAATTCACCGACTCCCCCCCAAACTTAACTTAACCCTAGGGCAATCAATCGCCACTAAGCTTGATCAAACATGACTTGAAATCACAGGGCCAAAAGGACTAGCACTAACCCAAATAACAATATCAAAAGTTACAAGTGACATTCAACGAGGCATAATCAAAACCTACCTAACTATTTTCCTCTTAACCCTAACTCTGGCCATTCTTCTGACTCTTATTTAAACAGCCCGAAGAGTACCACGACTCAGCCCCCGAGTAAGCTCCAACACCACAAGCAGGGTTAAAAGCAACACCCACGCACAAATAACTAGCATCGCCCCACCAAAAGAATATATAACAGCCACACCACTAACATCACCTCGTAATATAGAAAATTCCTTCAACCCATCAACAACCACCCAAGAGCCCTCATATCACCCCCCTCAAAACAGCCCGGCCGCTAATACAACACCTAAAAGATAAATCAATACATACCCAGCCACAGAACGACTTCCTCAGGCTTCTGGAAAAGGCTCAGCAGCCAAAGCTGCTGAATAAGCAAACACCACAAGCATTCCCCCTAAATAAATTAAAAAAAGAACCAAAGACAAAAAAGAGCCCCCATAACCAACTAAAATTCCACACCCAACCCCCGCAGCTACTACTAAACCTAAAGCAGCAAAATAGGGCGTAGGATTAGAAGCAACAGCAATCAAACCCACAACTAAAGCTACCAGTAATAAAAACATAAAATAAGTCATAATTCTTGCTCGGATTTTAACCGAGACCAGTGACTTGAAGAACCACCGTTGTAGTTCAACTACAAGAACAATAATGGCAAGCCTACGAAAAACCCATCCACTAATAAAAATCGCCAACGACGCACTAGTTGACCTTCCCACACCGTCTAATATCTCTGTATGATGAAATTTCGGATCCCTCCTAGGACTATGTTTAATTACCCAAATCCTAACCGGGCTATTCCTAGCCATGCACTATACCTCTGACATCTCAACCGCATTTTCATCAGTGATCCACATCTGCCGAGATGTAAATTATGGCTGACTCATCCGTAATATTCACGCTAACGGAGCATCATTCTTTTTTATCTGCATTTATATACATATTGCCCGCGGCCTATATTACGGATCCTATCTGTACAAAGAGACCTGAAATATTGGAGTAGTTCTTCTCCTATTAGTTATAATAACAGCCTTCGTTGGCTACGTCCTCCCATGAGGGCAGATGTCCTTCTGAGGTGCCACAGTAATTACAAATCTCTTATCAGCAGTTCCTTACATAGGAGACACCCTCGTTCAATGAATCTGAGGCGGCTTCTCAGTAGACAATGCGACACTTACACGATTCTTCGCATTCCACTTCCTATTACCATTTGTCGTCGCCGCCGCAACCATCCTGCACCTACTGTTTCTTCACGAGACAGGATCAAACAACCCAGCCGGGTTAAACTCCGACGCAGATAAAATTTCCTTCCATCCATACTTCTCATATAAAGACCTTCTAGGATTTGTAGTGATATTATTAGCCCTTACATCATTAGCACTATTCTCTCCTAATCTCCTAGGAGACCCAGAAAATTTCACCCCAGCAAACCCACTAGTCACTCCCCCACACATCAAGCCAGAATGATATTTCCTATTTGCTTACGCCATCCTACGATCTATTCCAAACAAACTAGGAGGGGTCCTTGCATTACTGTTCTCCATCTTAGTGCTAATAGTAGTACCAATCTTACACACCTCAAAGCAACGAGGACTGACATTCCGCCCAATCACCCAATTCCTGTTCTGAACCCTGGTAGCAGATATAATTATCCTAACATGAATCGGAGGCATACCCGTAGAACATCCGTACATCATCATCGGACAAATCGCGTCGGTCCTTTACTTCGCATTATTCCTCATCCTCACCCCGCTAGCAGGGTGGGTAGAAAACAAAGCACTAAAATGAGCTTGCCCTAGTAGCTTAGTATAAAAGCATCGGTCTTGTAATCCGAAGATCGGAGGTTAAATTCCCCCCTAGCGCCCAGAAAAGAGAGATTTTAACTCCCACCCCTGGCTCCCAAAGCCAGAATTCTAAATTAAACTATCTTCTGATAGTAACCTATATGGTTTAGTGCATATATATGCATTATATTACATAATGCATTAGTACTTATATATGTATTATCACCATTCATTTATATTAACCATAAAGCAAGTACTAACGTTCAAAACGTGCATAAACCAAAATATTAAAACTCACAAATAATTTATTTTAACCTGGGAAATAGATTATTCCCCTATAATTGGCTCTCAAATATTTCCTTGAAATAATCAACTAAGATTTAATATAACCATATTAATGTAGTAAGAGACCACCAACTGGTTTATATTAAGGTATATCATGCATGATAGGATCAGGGACACAAATCGTGGGGGTAACATTTTGTGAACTATTACTTGCATTTGGCTTCAATCTCAGGAACATGACTGTATTATTCCCCCCTCGGATAATTATGTCTGGCATATGGTTAAATGAAGTGAGTACATACTCTTCATTAACCCCACATGCCGAGCATTCTCTTATATGCATAGGGGTTCTCCTTTTTGGTTACCTTTCATCTTGCATCTCAGAGTGCAGGCTCAAATGATAAATCAAGGTTGAACATATTCCTTGCTTAAGTTTAAGTAGGTTAATTATTAAAAGACATAACTTAAGAATTACATATTTCTATCTCAAGTGCATAACATATTCATTCCTTCTTCAACTTACCCCTATATATATGCCCCCCCTCTCGGTTTCTGCGCGACAAACCCCCCTACCCCCTACGCTCAGCAAATCCTGTTATCCTTGTCAAACCCCGAAACCAAGGAAGGTTCGAGAACGTGTAAGCTAGCAAGTTGATATATGGGCTAGCTATCCGCATTATATATATATATATACATACATATCGCATTAATTTATCGCAAATTTCTCCAAATATTGGCCTAAAAGTCCCTATTGAATTTTTGGAGCACGCCCCAATGCTAAAAAATCCAACATTAAAAAGC